GAGGAACGATCTATTTTATTTGATTGATGGATCCAATATTATAATGAATTAAAAAAGAGAGTTAATGAATTAAAAAAGAGAGTGTTCTTATTCGAACCGCCTTGTGATCTTCAACCAATTATGTGCTTCAATATAATTACCTGGAGTAAGCGCTATAGCTTGTTTCCAATATTCAGCAGCTTGATCGGACCAAGCCTCCGCAATTTCAGAATCTCCCTGTCGAATGGCCTGTTCTCCCCGGCCGGAATAGGTGGGTCAATTCCTTCCCTTAGAACCGTACTTGAGAGTTTCCTACCTCATACGGCTCAGCAATCAATTCTTTTGGTGTCCCATCTTAATCTACCATATCTAACTGAATAAGATTTCTCGTAAATCTATCCCATTTTTTTTTTCTCGGGTTAACCAGAAGAGGTTAATTACATGAGTTTCAAACTCTAATTTTGATCAATAATCAGTTTTATCTTTTCTCCCACCTTCAGAAGAACATAGGTATCTACCCCTATCGTTAGAATTTTCTGAAAGGTAACTATCTCGGTTTCATATAGAAAGTCATATAGAATCTTTGAAAAGGACTTTCCTCCAGAAGAAAGAAAGGACTTACTATCTTTGGGATCTGATGCTACACCGCTGCTCAATACCTTAGTAGATCGACTCTATTACATAAGTTGATTCCTAACTTTTATCTCATATCATGACATAAGTAAGCAGTTCTTATTGTATCGGCCCCCAAACCTCGCTAATTGATCTTTACGGTGCTTCCTCCATCAATTAGATCCTTTATCCATAGAATCTAGTATATAGGCCATACCTATTTCTTCATATTTCGGCTCGTATGAAGTCTCTTTCTTTGCTACAGCTGATAAAAATCGTTGCTTTGAACGATGCATATGTAGAAAGCCTATTTTGTTTCTAGTATTTACTAGAAGATTTGATCTTTCTTTCCTTCTTTCTATAGTGGAGATAGTCGCACGTAATGACAGATCACAGCCATATTATTAAAAGCTTGTGGTAAGAATGGGTTTCGTTCGAGTGCCCGGAAATAATATTCCAAAGCCTTCGTATGTTCTCCGTTGCTTGTGTGGATAAGGCCTATGTTATAGAGTATATAACTTCGATCATAGGGATCAATTTCTGGTCGCGTAGCTTCATAATAATTTTGTAAAGCTTCCGCATAATTTCCTTCGGATTGAGCCGACATCCGTTACGGTCGTTCATTCTATTCAAAGAATCTCCGTTCCAGAACCGTACGTGAGATTTTCATCTCATACGGCTCCTCCCTTCTGTGCATAGTAATAAGGGAAATAATCCATGGAATCAAAAAAGATTGAAATATTTTTATTATGAACTGACAGGGGCTGGTGTTTTTACAAGAAATCTCTAGCCATCCTTCCTGCAAGAGGTCTGTCTTTTCTTAACACCAAGCGTGTTGGTGCTAGATAGAAATGGTAACTCCAACAATTTCTTTGTCCTCAACGCCCCCTATTTCCAGGAATTAGTCACTTCAACGATCTTCGATGGTTATACGGGTATCCAAAGTACGAACGAGATGGATGTTTGTTGTCCCAACCATTCTTGTTAGTCCCGATCCCGATAAGGAAAAGGAGTAATTTATAACAAAGTTTTCGTGTTGTTGATTCCTAGGTGTAGTGCTTCTTCCCCTATGCGGCCTATTGGTACTAGTGAAGTAGTATTGACCTGCAATACAGAACCTATAGGTTAACCTTTCGCTCAATACTAGAATCGACAATTGAAGCATCTGAGGCTGCATCAATCGGGGATACACGACAGAAGGAATTGTTCTATCTCCAAACTAACTTCACCTTCATCAAGCGTAGGTTTATTTCAAGAATCTTTTTTCTTTGTATCCCGAATCATGTCTCTTTCTCATAAGACTGAGGGCGGTAAATAAATAAAAAAAAAAAAAAAGAATCAAATCGCACCATCTCTGTAATAGGTAAATGCCTCCTTTTCTCCTGAAGTTGTCGGAATTATTCGTAATAAGATATTGGCTACAATTGAAGAGGTCTTATCAATAAAATTTCCATTTATCCGAGATCTAGGCATAGTTAACAGTCCATTCGATAATTCTTCTCATTCCCCCTCGAGGGAAAATGATCCCACAAACAAAGGAATTGTACAGTACGAAATCACATAAAAACAAACAGACTCATTCTAAAAAAAAAGGATGTGGACCTTCCACTCAAATTGTCCCTTTTGGACAGGTATAGATAGGAAATATTTGAATCCGATTGGATTTCATTCAAATTGAGTAGTATACCAATTATTACTATTTTATCGAAGTTGAGGAATCAAGGAATTTTTCCTACGGATTCTGAGAACTCGAGAAGTTTTTTTGTATCCCTCGAGCCTACGGAAGATCTTTCTTTGACGAAAAGTTTTCTATTTAGAATTGAATTGATCGGTCGTACCTGTATTGCAATAATATGAATGACTCGCTATTCACTCGGTTTCTGGGTCATAATCATAAGATTATGTAGGAGAGATGGCCGAGTGGTTCAAGGCGTAGCATTGGAACTGCTATGTAGACTTTTGTTTACCGAGGGTTCGAATCCCTCTCTTTCCGTACCTTCACCTAATTCACCAACGTTACCAACCGCAATGTATCAAATAACAATTGATACCATTATTCCAACAGTAAGACCTTTATTTGATAGAGATTCTTCCTAATTACTGTGGTATGGAAAATGCCGGAAAGAGTGGAAAAGAATGAAAATCTCACTGCTGATCCATTTGTGATACGTGAGTGGGAGAAAAATCCGGATCAAACCCCTTATTTACTTGACTTTGGCGAAAAAGGGGGGGCAAAATTGCCCGAAGCTTTGTTATTTTAGTTAGGTTCAAGTCTGACGAGAATAATATTCTACGACTAGCAACTCATTGATTTTCAAACCGATCCATTTACTATCTATTATTTGATTTACTAATCCTTTATATTGGGATGAGTGAAAAGTCAAATGTTTTGCCAATTCCTCGTGGGGGGATGAATCAATATAATTTTGAATCAAAGCTCTGGATCTTTGTTCATCTCTCGTAGTAATAATATCTCGGGGTTTGCAGCGATAACTTGGGATATTTACTATACGACCATTAACTAAAATATGTCTATGGTTAACTAATTGCCTGGCTCCGGGAATGGTCGAAGCCATACCCAATCGAAAAAGGATGTTATCCAAACGCATCTCAAGTAGTTGTAGTAAAACCTGCCCTGTTGACCCTTTGGCTTTTCCAGCTATACGAACATATCTAAGCAATTGTCGCTCTGTCAGACCATAATGAAAACGCAATTTTTGTTTTTCTTCTAGACGAATACGATATTGAGATCTTTTCCCGGAACGCGATTGGTTTCTAAGATCACTTCCCGGTCTAGGTCTTTTACTAGTTAGTCCCGGTAAAGCTCCCAGACGACGTATTTTTTTGAAACGAGGCCCTCGGTAACGAGACATAAAGACTCCCCCCCCCTTATTTTTTTATTTATTTTATTGAAATTTCATTTTACAGAATAAACCTAAGTCAGACTGAACTAAACGATAAACGAAGATAAATCTACTGAAGTACTACAAAGAAGAATGATGAATTGTATCAATATCCGGATTATTTTGTATATATAGGAAGTTAAGGATCCTTTTCTTGATTTGTTCTGTAGAGATTTCACTGCTCCAATCAGTTTTTTATTCATAGTTGTAAGTTCCCACGACATAATAGATCGGTGACCCGACATTTGTAAAAGAAAAAAGGGAGGAGTCTTTTCAATATTCCTTGATCTCAAGGAGACATTATCAATCATGGAAAAAATCGGACAAATAGAGAAAAGCCGGCTATCGGAATCGAACCGATGACCATCGCATTACAAATGCGATGCTCTAACCTCTGAGCTAAGCGGGCTCACATAACAGAAATAGTGCATAGGAATTCGGTAAACTACCGGAATCTTAACTATATAATAATTAATATTAATAGAATGAAGAATCGAATTCTATTCCATTAAAAATGATTAATTAATATCATAAGAATATTCTTATATATTAGAATATAACTATAACTATATAGAATTTTTATTGAAAATTCGAGTGATTTATATTATCATTCTATTAATTCTTATTATATTTTCTATTATTATTAGATTAGAAATTTTATTATTAGAAATTTCTATTTCTTTGATTTCGAATTTTTTTTCTTTAAATGCAAAATATTACATTTGAAATAATTATATATAACTATATCCATATTAGTTATAGCAGATTCTATTAATTCTAAATTCTATTAGATTAGAGCGGATCGGTCCTAAGGAAAGGATAAGATAAGAATGCAATTCAGATCATAATGAGACATTCCTCTGGTTTCATTCGGAAAGGGAGGAGATAGGACGAAAAAAAAAAAAGAAGAATGAATATCGACCGTTCCAGTATTCCCAATCGCGCGGGAAAAATGAGAGGGAGAGAGACATGTATATGTGGGATATATCCATCCATATTGAATTGCAGATACATCAATGATAGAATCATTTCCGATTGGACCAAATACTGGCCCACCGATAGAGATGAAAGAAGATGGGTAAGAAATAGGAGCAGACACTTTTTCGATATAGGAATCGGTATCTAATGAATTCAAGGGTTCCAACATAAGAGGGGGGATCACAATGAGATCTCGGCCTCATAAGGGGGATATGGCGAAATTGGTAGACGCTACGGACTTGATTGGATTGAGCCTTGGTATGGAAACCTACTAAGTGGTAACTTCCAAATTCAGAGAAACCCTGGAATTAAAAATGGGTAATCCTGAGCCAAATCCTGTGTTCAAAAAACAAGGGTTCAGAAAGCGAGAATCAAAAAAGGATAGGTGCAGAGACTCAATGGAAGCTGTTCTAACAAATGGAGTTGACTGCATTGGTAGAGGAATCGAATCCTTCTATCGAAACTACAGAAAAGATGACCCTGTATACGTACGTATACATACTGAAATATCAAATAATTAATCACGAC